TCGGGACCCTTAGCTATTGTTCTTGAGAAATGCCCGGGTCTGGCCCATTCCTCAAAAGATGTTTTTACAGGATCCCTATCCACAACAATTTTAACTTCTGGTTCCGGCGAACGAATAATCATTAAGTCCTCCTCTTTCCGGACAAGACATACAAAGAGACCCGCCAACTGTCTTTTTATTGAATCTTTGAAAGATAGATATTATGATTAGTCCTTTTCTTTACTATCTACCGTCCTTCTATTTTTTTTTTTTTAGTTATTCACTGGAGCAATTATATATTGAAGTCAATTCAAGGCAAGTGTTCGGATCTATTATGACATAAGGATTAGGTGCCTAACGGACATGGGTTCTTCTGGAAAATTATTTCCCGACGTAAAAAAAAATCTTTTTTTTATGTTTTAATTTAAGAAGCTAGTGTATTTTTTTTTGAGGGTATAAGCCCCCATCCACATCTACTTTCCTTGAGTGGGCATAATATAGATTTTTTTATGCGATTCCAAATTCCAAGATAACTCATTAGAATTATTAATAAAACCGTCCTGATATATTAGGTAGGAGTATTTAGATTGCCACCTTTTATGTGCTTTATTACTTCTGTTCCAGAGCCTATCCCTATTATTTATCCTTATTAAATTGATATAAAATCGAAGGTAGAAGAAAGGGATATAATGAAATTCTTGATTTGATCTTCTTACCTAAATTATTTGATTAATGGATCAACAACCAAACCACCCATTTTATGAAAATAGAGAGTGGTCTTATTCAAATTCAAAGCGCTTCGTAATCTTCAACCAGTTCTGTGCTTCAATATAATTTCCCGGAGTAAGCGCTATAGCTTGTTTCCAATACTCAGCAGCTTGATCAAACCAAGCTTCCGCAATTTCCGAATCGCCCTGTAGAATGGCCTGTTCTCCTCGGTCGGAATAGGCAGTTCCTTCCCCTAGAACCGTACTTGAGAGTTTCCTACCTCATACGGCTCAGAAATTGCTATTTGAATTTCCCCTATATTAACTGAATTCGATTTCTCAAAAATTAATCCAATTTCTTCTTGGGTTAAGCAGAAGAAGTTAATTACCTAAGTTTCAAACCCTAATTTTGATCAATAATCAGTTTGTTCTTTTCTCCCACCTTCAGAAGAATGAAGCATAGATAGACCTATATCCTTCGTTCCAATTTTCTGAAAGGTAACTATCTCGGTTTCGTTTCTTTCATATATGAAATTTCTATAGAATCCTCGAAAAAGACTTTTTCCCATAAGAAAGAAAAAAGAACTTACTATCTTTGGGATCTGATACTACACCGCTGCTTAATCCCTTAGTGGATCGGCTTTATTACATAAGCGGATTCCTAAATTTTGTCCCATATCGTGGTATAATGAAGCAGTTTTTTTTAGTTGTATCGACCCAGTCGCTCACTAATTGATCTTTACGGTGTTTTCTCTATCAATTTCAGCTTTATCCATAGATATAGTAGTATAGGCTCTACTTTCTTCCTATTTTTATTCTCGTGAAGTGTCCTTCCTTCCTACAGCTGATAGGGTAAAATCGTTGTTTTGACGATCCCTATGTAGAAAGCCCTTTTTCTAGTATTTACTAGAAAATTGTCTCCTTTCTTTTTTCTTCTTTCTATAGTGGAGATAGTCGCACGTAATGACAGATCACGGCCATATTGTTAAAAGCTTGCGGTAAGAAGGGGTTTCGTTCTAGCGCCCGGAAATAATATTCCAAAGCCTTTGTATGCTCTCCATTGCTTGTGTGTATAAGGCCTATGTTATATAGTATATAACTTCGATCATAGGGATCAATTTCTAGTCGCGTAGCTTCATAATAATTCTGCAAAGCTTCCGCATAATTTCCTTCGGATTGAGCCAACATCCGTTACGGTCGTTCATTCTATTCAATTCAAAAAATCTCCGTTCCAAAACCGTACATGAGGTTTTCATCTCATACGGCTTCTCCCTTCTGTACATAGTACTAAGCAAAAAATCTATAGAATAAAAATAGAATTAATCCCATCTCATTATGAACCGAAGGGGGCTGGTATTTTTCCAAGAAATCTCTAGCCAACCTTCCCCAAGAGGTTTTTCTTAACACCAACAAATTCTATTAATGCTAGAATGATAGCTCCAAGAATTTCTTTGTTCTCAACGCCTCCTATTTATAGGAATTAGCCACTTCAACGACCTTTGATGGTTATAAGGGTATCCAAAGTACAAACCTGATGGTTGTTTGTTATCCGAACCATTCTTCCCAACCCTGATACCAACCAGGAAAGGGCTAATTTCTAACAAAGTTTTTCTATTGTTGATTCCTATTTCGAGGTGTAGTGCTTTTCTCCCCTATGCTGCCTATTGGTACTAGTAGAGTCGGATTGGCCTGTAATACAGAACCTATCCTGTAGGTGTAACCTTTCGCTCAATACTCAAATCTACAATTGAAGCATCTGAGGCCACATCAATCGAGGATACACGACAGAAGGAATTGTTAGTTCACCTCACCTTCCCCAAGCGTGGGTTTCCTTTACTAATTTTGTTCTCTCTATGCGAACCCCCTCTCTTTCTCGTAAGAATGAGATGTAGGTAGGGCTAAAAAAAAAAAAAAAAAGTCAAATCGCACCATCTCTATAATAAGTAAATGCCCTTTTTTCCCCGGAGGTTGTCGGAATTATTTGCAATAAAATATTGGCTACAATCGAAGAGGTCTTATCAATGAAATTTCCATTTATACGGGATCTAGGCATAATTCCCAACCCATTCTATATAGAATTCTTTTCATTCTATCACAAAATAACATAAAAACAAAACATTCGATTCTTATAAATCGATCCATATGCTCTAAATGGATAAGAGAGGTATGGGATTTTCCGCTCTGCTCAAATTGTATTCTATCTGTTTGGGCAATAAGAGATATGAAATATTTGACTAAGATTAGATTGTATGGCGTAACGTACCTTATGCAAATAGAATTCTAGGGTTCCTTTATTTTCTTATGGAATAAGAAGAATTCTTCCATTCTCTTTTTTTTTGGTTTTCCCCAAAGAAAAAGTTTTCGAAGGAGCGGAATTCCTAGTAAAAAAATACTGGACCCTTTCACTTAGATGAAAAGGAATTTTTCCCATAGGGCCTTGGAATCCCCGAGCCGTTGTGGCTGTACTGCAGGAATACGAAAACTCGCTATTCACTCAGTTTATTTTCCATAATAAGATTATGGAGGAGAGATGGCCGAGCGGTTCAAGGCGTAGCATTGGAACTGCTATGTAGACTTTTGTTTACCGAGGGTTCGAATCCCTCTCTTTCCGTTTTTCTTAATTCATCAATGTTAGCGATCACAATGTATCAAATTAAATAACAATTTTTTCCAGCAATAATACCTTTATTTAATAGAAATTCTCTATACTAAATTACTGTGGTATGTAAAATCGAGGAAATAACAAAAAAGAAAAAAGGATCCTAGGGTTAATCTATTTCTGCTAGGTGAACGGGAAAATACGAATTAAGAGACTTAGGTCGATTTAGTTCAGGGAAAGGGGAAGGGAACAAAATTCTATGAACCTTTCCTTTTTTCGTTAAGTTCAAGTCTGGCGAGAATAATATTCTACAACTAACAACTCATTTACTTTGAGACCGACCCACTTCCTATCTAGAATTTTTTTTACTAGTCCCTTATATTGCAATGTGTCAACCGTCAAATGCTTTGGCAATTTACCCGGATCGGATGAAGCAATAGAATTTTGAACCAGACGTTTTGATCGTTGATTATCCTTCGTAGTAATAATATCTCGGGGTTTGCAACGAAAACTTGGTATATCAACTATACGACCATTAACTAAAATATGTCTATGGTTAACTAATTGTCGGGCCCCAGGAATGGTTGAAGCCATACCCAATCGAAAAAGGATATTATCCAAACGCATTTCAAGTAATTGTAGTAAAACCTGACCTGTGGATCTTTTTGCTTTTCCAGCGATATGTACATATCTAAGTAATTGGCGTTCTGTCAGACCATAATGAAAACGCAATTTCTGTTTTTCTTGAAGACGAATACGATATTGCTCTTTTTTCCCAGAATGGAATTTCTTTTTCTGATTACTTCCGGATTTAGGCGTTTTTCTAGTGAGTCCTGGTAAAGCTCCCAGACGGCGTATTTTTTTTAAACGAGGCCCTCGATAACGGGACATGAAGACTCCTTTTTTATTTTATTGAAATTTCATTTTACACAATAAATTTCATTCTATTTACATTACAGAATACATCGAAATTCAAACTGAATTAAACTAAAGGATAAACAGAGTAAAATCTACTAAAAGTACCACAAAAAATGAAGTACCACAAAAAAATGGAATTTCATCAACATCCGTATTTTTTGTATATATATTATTTATTTTTATGCTTTGTATCTAGCAAAATTGTAAGGTAGAACGGTATAATGGACCCTCGATTCCCCATTTAATTTAGAGAAAAAGAGAAATTCTTGTTCATGGAACATCGATAGAGAAAAAAGCCGACTATCGGATTTGAACCGATGACCCTCGCATTACAAATGCGATGCTCTAACCTCTGAGCTAAGTGGGCTTACATAACAGAAATAGTGTAACAAATAGAAATATATATAGGAAATCCGTAAAATGTCAGATCTTAATTATTAATCTTAGTTATTAACTAGTTCGAAATTGGAAGTTCTACTTAGAATTAGTAATAGTAAAAAAAAAATACTAGAATTTCATAAAGTTAGCTTGATATGCTTAACTAAATGATATTCTTAAATAGGATTCTAGAATTTATTGAACTTTCTTTTTATTTCTCTAATTCGCAAATGGATTTTTCTAATAGAATCTATTCCAAATTCTATATTGAATTTTATTTCAGGTATTTTCAATTTGATATGGATCGGACGAGTAATCTAATGCATATAAAAGAAGAATATATATAATATATATAATAAAGAGAAAATGCCAAGAGATTGGCATTTTCTCTTTATTATATACATTTTTCTTTTATTTTTTTTTATTTGTTAATAATTTAAGGATAAATAGTTCACTAAGGAGAAGATAGAATCATAGCAAATGAAATTTCTAATTCAGATTAGAAAAAAAAGAATGAATATCAAGCGTTATAGTATGATTTTGAACACTCTAAAAAAGGAAGGAGGGAGGCGGGAGAGAGAAAAACTTTTGGATATATTCATTCCGATTGAATTGCAAATATATCAACGATAGAATCAATTCAATTCTGAATTGCAATAAGTGAGCGGGGTCTCTCAAATAGAGATGAGCTGCTAGACTACGTCGAATAATGAATTCAATGATTCAAAAAAAACTAAGAGATGGATGAAATTATACAAGTAATCCTGGTTTCAAAGAAAAAGAAAATGGGGATATGGCGAAATCGGTAGACGCTACGGACTTGATTGTATTGAGCCTTGGTATGGAAACCTGCTAAGTGGTAACTTCCAAATTCAGAGAAACCCTGGAATGAAAAATGGGCAATCCTGAGCCAAATCCCGCTTTTGAAAAAACAAGCGGTTCTCAAACTAGAACCCAAAGGAAAAGGATAGGTGCAGAGACTCAATGGAAGCTGTTCTAACGAATCGAAGTAATTACGTTGTGTTGGTAGTGGAACTCCCTCGAAATTATAGAAAGAAGGGCTTTATACATCTAATACACACGTATAGATACTGACATAGCAAACGATTAATCAGGGAACCCATATCATAATATAGGTTCTTTATTTTCTATTTTTTTTTAGAATGAAATTAGGAATGATTATGAAATAGAAAATTCTGAATTTTTTGAGAATTATTGTGAATCCATTCCAATCGAATATTGAGTAATCAAATCCTTCAACTCATTGTTTTGAGATCTTTAAAAAAGTGGATTAATCGAACGAGGATAAAGAGAGAGTCCCATTCTACATGTCAATACTGACAACAATGAAATTTCTAGTAAAAGGAAAATCCGTCGACTTTAGAAGTCGTGAGGGTTCAAGTCCCTCTATCCCCAAACCCTCTTTTATTCCCTAACCATAGTAGTTATCCTTTTTTTCCTTTTATCAATGGGTTTAAGATTCATTAGCTTTCTCATTCTACTCTTTCACAAAGGAGTGCGACGAGAACTCAATGAATCTTATGCTACTCATTAAATAGATGATTTCTTTTTTATTTGATAGGATTACCCCCCTCCCATTTCCAAATTTGGAATACTTTATTGATTTTTTAGTCCCTTTAATTGACATAGATGCAAATACTCTACTAGGATGATGCACAAGAAAGAGTCAGGATAGCTCAGTTGGTAGAGCAGAGGACTGAAAATCCTCGTGTCACCAGTTCAAATCTGGTTCCTGGCACAGAAAAAAAAGATCCACCTAATAGATATTGATACAAATATCTTTAAATGAATTGGGGTGCATATTCATTAATAATCTAGATAGTATAGAGTAAGTAGATAAATCTCTAAACACTTCTTTTTAGAAAAGGGTTAAAATCTCTGGTTTTTTTCTTTATGGTTCTGGTTTTTTTCTTTATGGTATAGAAAAAGGGGAGATTAGGTGCCCTTTTCTTCATTTTTGCATTTCTTATTAATTTTGTATGCCGCTATTCCGAAGAATTTTTTTATTCTTGCTTATCCTACTTTCCTAGTTGTTCCAAGTAATCCGCGCGGTACAAAGTTCGTGGTAGGAACTTCTTTGAGTCATTGTATTTTTCTGTTTATACGAAGGAAACAAATATGTGATTTTCCAAATTGGAAAATCGAAATGAAGCCTTTTTTGTTCAGTCTATCTGGATCTTTTTGTATAATATAATAGGAATTAATTAGAATATAATTAACTATTTCGTTTCGTCTAGGAACAGAATGTAAAAATATTTCTTGACTTAAATAAAATCTGGAGTTGTGTTGTATAAGTGAACATGAATTTATTATCATTCAATGAGCATCTTGTATTTCATAGAAATTGGGGGTTATATAGTCCTTACGTAAGGGCCAGCCTATCCAACTTTCAGGCATTAAGATACGTTTAAGACGTGGATGATTATCATAAGAAATTCCCACCATATCATAAGATTCGCGTTCTTGAAAATCGGCACTTCTCCAAACCCAGAAGACAGACGGGATTCTAGGATTATCTTTTTGGGCAAAGACTTTTATGCATACTTCTTCTGGGTTATCTATACCATACTGTATTCTCGTAAGATGATACACGCTAGCTAAAGACCCGCCGGGTGCTACGTCATAAGCACATTGAGAACGTAAATAATTGTAACCATATACATATAAAATAACAGCAATGGAATCCCAATCCCCCGCTTTTATTTGTAAAGTCTCTATTCCTCGGTGATCGAAGCCCAAAGATCTATGAACCACCTCATGTTTGACTAGCCAATTAGATAACCAACCCTGCTGCATTGTCTTGATCTCTCCCCCTTTGTATAAATATTTCATATTTCAAATGCAAGTTTGAAAGATTGCACTGCTCTTTCTTTTTCTGCACAAAAGAACCCCCCCTAATTCACTAATTTGTAGGAAGATATTGGGCTTTTAGATTTGAAAAAAGTTTCAGAAGATATATCTAAAGTAGATGGTGATTGATAGAGCAATTCTTGTTCGTAAGTTCCAGTGTGAGTACTGCGCCGAACATAAAGGTTGTGACGAGTAGTAAAAGATCTATTTTTATTTTGACTTTGACATAGAGTTCGATCCTCAACTATTTCTCGGGATATCTTCTTACGAAGTTTTGTTAGGGCATCTATAACAGCCTCTGGTTTAGGCGGGCAACCCGGCAGATAGACATCCACAGGAATTAACTTATCAACTCCGCGAACAGTACTATAGGAATCCGTACTGAACATTCCCCCTGTAATAGTACAGGCTCCCATAGCAATGACGTATTTTGGTTCAGGCATTTGCTCATATAATCGCACTAAAGATGGAGCCATTTTCATTGTTACCGTACCAGCTGTTAAAATTAGGTCCGCTTGCCTAGGGCTTGATCTTGGTACCAATCCATAACGATCAAAGTCGAATCGCGAGCCTATTAATGAAGCAAATTCAATGAAACAACAACTGGTACCATATAGAAGGGGCCATAAACTGGAGAGTCTTGACCAATTCGAAAGATCGTTTGGTGTAGTTGAAATAACGGAATTGGAACTTGTTTGGTCGAGTAACGGAAACTCAATCAAACTCATAATTGTCTCAATGGAATCTTTTCCTTCTTTTTTTTTGTCTGAATATTCAGTTAAGACCATTCCAAAGCTCCTTTTCGCCATGCATAAACTAAACCAACAACTAGGATAAGCACAAAAATGAAAGCTTCAATAAAAACGGATACACCCAATACGTCGAAACTCATTGCCCAAGGATAGAGAAAGACCGTTTCCACATCAAAAACAACAAAAACTAGCGCAAACATGTAATAGCGTATTCGGAATTGTAACCAAGCCCCCCCCATGGGTTCTATACCCGATTCATAACTAGAAAGCTTCTCTGGTCCTTCACTAACAGGGGCTAAAAGTCCAGAAATCCAAAATACCAAAATAGGAATAAGGCTTGCTATTATTAGAAATGTCCAAAAAATATCATATTCGTGAAGCAGAAACATAAATGTACTCCTATTAATGTGGAATAGGCGGAACTTAATTAGTAAATTCAAGTTGACATTGTCAATTTATCCAGAACTTCTCTCTTTTCCTCGGTGAAACAAGAATGCGTTTTGCTCAAACCAAAGGTAAAAAGTGGCTTACTTTAGCCTTTGTTTCTTTTGTAACATGTCTCTCCTTAAGGATTCATCCAATGGAATCCCCACTCTCTTTGGATTTTTCATCTATTTAGATATGAATAGACCTAATTCTTATACAAAGAAAACTCTTTCGCTTCACTTTGTCTCGCTTTCTCTAAAATCTCTAGAAAAAAAGAATTGCTCTACCCTTTATTTAATGATAGTCAGAGACTATTAAATAAAAAAGAAAATACTTACTACTAATTAGATTAGAACCTAATTAAAATGGGATAACTAATGTATGCATCCTAATGAGGAGTAATACTAAAAAAAAAGAACTCTATTTAAGAATTATGAAACAGAATATCCAGTTTTATTATTTACTCTTTTTTTTTATTTTTTTCTTTTTTTTTTTTTTATTTTTATTTAAAGCTGATCGATTTAGATAATGTATATTTAGATAATGTATATATAGTAATATACTTAAAACAAAATAGGAATTCGCAAAATGGAGAAAATCGTTGCAGTCATTATAGTAAAGTATAGGGACTTAGAACATATCCTATTTGAAGGAGGATGGAAGTCAAATCAGTTAAGGGATCCTTCCTCTATTGATTTGATTGATTTGATCAAAATTCTTTTTTCTTTTCCTGTCTCTATGATTTTCCATGAATGGAGCCTATGGTAATGCTTTTACCTCTATTCTATGGCGCAATCGATCGTCGAGTCTATAAACAAGTACTAATAAGGAAATAAGGAAAAAAACTATACTAAAGGAAACATAAGATATCCATCCTAAAATGAAAAAAAAAGACGTATATATTAGGGCTATACGGATTCGAACCGTAGACCTTCTCGGTAAAACAGATCAAACGGATTATTATCGAAATGATTCGAACTGTTTCAAAGACCCAACATGCATTTTTATTTTTCTGCATTGGGCTCTTTCATCAACTGATGTAAAGATCAGTTAATCCGCCATAGTTTTTCTTTAGGGAAAGATAAAAAGATGGCTCCCTGTGCTCTGATTGATTACTTTTCTTATGATCTATCTAGGAGCAATACCAAAGTGTTTCAAAGGAGGATTACCTTGACTTAGGTCTGCCTCCGGCCTAAATTAAATCAACCTAAGTGAAATGGAGTCTCTATCGTTCCGCTGCAAGAGTTTACTATGAGACTTCATACACCTTAAAGTTCATAGAACGAAAAGAAGTTTTTTGGAGGCCCTTATCCTCATTACGCCTAGCATTGAGTGGGCTGGATATTTACCTTATCAACTAGCAAATCAATAGGGGTTCTATTTGATTAAGTACCTGAATTGGCACCTGAATCGGACTGAACCGACTGTTTGTCAGGCTACTGTTCTCCTATTCTTTCGAATCCATGAAGTAAGACATTGATTTTGCAATAAGTTCAATTATGTTCATTGCATAATAAGTTCCCTTGAAAAGCATTGGCGCACGTGTAAGCGAGTTGCTCTACCGAACTGAGCTATAGCCCTTGTCAGAAATATCTTAACATATAGATAATTTCTTGTCAAGATGAATATTCTCTAATGCCAGAGGATATTCCTCTGATCCGTTTACTATAATAACATAGTAAACATATCAATAACGGAGGGGCATTGCTTATAAAAAGGATTCGATCTATAATCGATCGAAGTAATGGGGCTTCTTTTGTAGTGATAAATTGCCTACTTAACTCAGTGGTTAGAGTATTGCTTTCATACGGCGGGAGTCATTGGTTCAAATCCAATAGGTAGGTAGGTAGAAAAATTACTCGATAGCATTGGACTTACTTCGCTTCGCTATCTAATAACTTTTTCTACCCTTCTTTCCTTTTTCTTTGTATCAACGAAACCTTTGGATTGTCTTCAATTGGATGGGGGAATCCAATTGACAGCCTCGACTCGTATCCTAGCTCGTCTGAGAGCTAGCTTCGCTTCAACCAATTCTTTCGTACCCTCAGCTCTACTCAAGTTAGCTTCGGCTATTTCAAGTGCCTGTTGAGCTTCTTCTGGATCAATGTCACTACCGAGTTCTGCATCATTTCCTAAAATGATGATCTCATTATTAACTATTCTCGCAAAACCACTCCACAGAACCGCCGTTAACCATTGGTCGTCGAGGAGGCGTATTCTCAAAGGACCCATATCTACAGCTGTGTTAATAGGGGCGTGGTTTGGTAATACACCAATTTGGCCACTATTAGTAGATAAAATGATTTCTTTCACTTCACAATTCCAAATAATTCGTTTAGGAGTCAGTACATAAAGATTTAATTTCATTTCTTCAATTTGCTCTCCTCTTCTAAGTTTATAGCTTTCGTGCTAGCTTCATCGATGTTCCCCACCAAATAAAAAGCCTGTTCGGGTAGGCCGTCTAATTCTCCAGAAAGGATTAGTTGAAATCCTCTAATTGTTTCTGCAAGACCAACATACTTTCCTGGGGAACCGGTAAAAACTTCTGCCACAAAGAACGGTTGTGATAAGAACCGCTCGATTTTTCGAGCTCTTGCTACAGTTAAACGATCCTCCTCCGATAATTCGTCCAACCCAAGAATTGCGATAATGTCCTGAAGTTCTTTGTAACGTTGTAAAGTTTCCTTAACTCTTTGCGCAGTTTCATAATGTTCGTTGCCAACGATCCGAGGCTGTAACATAGTTGAGGTTGAATCTAAAGGATCTACTGCGGGATAAATACCCTTGGAAGCCAATCCTCTGGAAAGTACCGTAGTAGCGTCCAAATGGGCAAATGTTGTGGCAGGAGCAGGGTCGGTCAAATCGTCTGCAGGTACATAAACTGCTTGGATCGAAGTTATAGATCCCTTTTTGGTAGAAGCAATTCTTTCTTGCAAAGAACCCATTTCTGTACTAAGGGTAGGTTGATAACCCACTGCGGAGGGCATTCTCCCTAATAAGGCGGATACTTCCGATCCTGCTTGAACAAAACGAAAGATATTATCGATGAATAAAAGCACGTCTTGCTTATTAACATCTCGGAAATATTCTGCCATAGTTAGGGCAGTTAAACCAACTCTCATACGAGCTCCCGGTGGTTCATTCATTTGGCCATAGACTAGAGCTACCTTTGATTCCTCAATATTTTTTTCATTAATTACTCCAGATTCCTTCATTTCCATATAAAGATCATTTCCTTCGCGAGTCCGTTCCCCTACTCCGCCAAATACGGATACGCCCCCATGAGCTTTAGCAATGTTATTGATTAATTCCATGATGAGTACTGTTTTACCTACTCCTGCCCCCCCAAATAGTCCGATTTTTCCTCCACGTCGATAAGGAGCTAAAAGATCGACCACCTTAATACCTGTTTCAAAGATAGATAATTTCGTATCTAACTCGATAAAGGCAGGCGCAGATCTATGAATAGGGAATGTTGCACTAGTATCTACAGGACCCAAATTGTCAATAGGCTCCCCCAGAACGTTAAAAATTCGTCCGAGAGTAGTTCCACCGACTGGAACACTGAGAGGAGCTCCCGTGTCAATAACTTCCATTCCTCTCATCAACCCGTCTGTAGCACTCATAGCTACAGCTCTAACTCGATTATTTCCTAATAATTGTTGTACCTCACAAGTCACATTAATTTGCTTATCGGCAGTGTCTCGACTCTTGACTATCAAAGCGTTATAAATATAAGGCAACTTGCCCGGGGGAAAAGTGATATCCAGCACGGGTCCAATAATTTGATCAATACGACCTGTGCTGTTTTCTTCAATTGTGGAAACCCCGGGACGCGAAGTAGTAGGATTGGTTTTCATAATTATCACAAATTTTTCAAAAAAAAGGAATTTGTCGAAATTTTTCTTTTTTTCTTGTTGAATAATGCCAAATCAAATAAAAAAAAAATATCCAAAAATCCAAAACTAAAAAGGAAATGAATTAGTTAATTCAATAAAAAAGAAAAGGGGACTAGCACTTGATTTCGTTGCCCAAGCGAATCCTATTCAATCGTTTACTTATGGAATGAGTCCGTTGGAAAGTTCAATCAATCTTTTCTTATAAATTTTGCCTTTTGTGAAGGATCTGTGCCTACTCTACCTTCCTATCTAGGACTTCGATATACAAAATATATACTACTGTGAAGCATAGATTGCTGTCAACAGAGAATTTTCTTAGTATTTAGGTATTTATATTTAAAATATCAAAGGGGCTTATTAAGAACTTTCCCAATTTTAAAATAAGGATTAGGGATTGGTTTGGGTTGCGCTATATCTATCAAAGAGTATACAATAATGATGGATTTGGTGAATCAAATCCACGGTTTAATAACGAACCGTGTTAACTTACCATAACAACAACTCAATTCCTATCGAATTCTTTTCCTATCGAATTTCTATAGGATAGAACGTACACATGGTGTACGCATTATATATGAATGAAACATATTCATTAACTTAAGCATACTCCTTTTTAGATTTTTGCAAAGGTTTCATTTACACCTAATACATATCGAGTAGACCCTGTCGTTGTGAGAATTCTTAATTCATGAGTTGTAGGGAGGGACTTATGTCACCACAAACAGAAACTAAAGCAAGTGTTGGATTTAAAGCTGGTGTTAAGGATTATAAATTGACGTACTACACCCCGGAGTACGAAACCAAGGATACTGATATCTTGGCAGCATTCCGAGTAACTCCTCAGCCCGGGGTTCCGCCTGAAGAAGCAGGGGCTGCAGTAGCTGCGGAATCTTCTACTGGTACATGGACAACTGTTTGGACTGATGGACTTACCAGTCTTGATCGTTACAAAGGACGATGCTATCACATCGAGCCCGTTCCTGGGGAAGCAGATCAATATATCTGTTATATAGCTTATCCATTAGACCTATTTGAAGAGGGTTCTGTTACTAACATGTTTACTTCCATTGTGGGTAACGTATTTGGTTTCAAAGCCCTACGCGCTCTACGTTTGGAGGATCTACGAATTCCCGTTGCTTATGCAAAAACTTTCCAAGGTCCGCCTCACGGTATCCAAGTTGAAAGGGATAAGTTGAACAAGTATGGCCGTCCTTTATTGGGATGTACTATTAAACCAAAATTGGGATTATCCGCAAAAAATTATGGTAGAGCGTGTTATGAGTGTCTACGCGGTGGACTTGATTTTACCAAAGATGATGAAAACGTAAACTCACAACCATTTATGCGCTGGAGAGACCGTTTTGTCTTTTGTGCTGAAGCAATTTATAAAGCACAAGCCGAAACTGGTGAAATCAAGGGGCATTACTTGAATGCGACTGCAGGTACATGTGAAGAAATGATTAAGAGAGCTGTATTTGCAAGGGAATTAGGGGTTCCTATTGTAATGCATGACTACATAACTGGAGGATTCACCGCAAATACTAGTTTGGCTCATTATTGCCGCGACAACGGCCTACTTCTTCACATTCACCGAGCAATGCATGCAGTTATTGATAGACAGAAAAATCATGGTATGCATTTCCGTGTATTAGCTAAAGCATTGCGTATGTCAGGGGGAGATCATATCCACTCCGGTACAGTAGTAGGTAAGTTAGAAGGGGAACGCGAAATAACTTTAGGTTTTGTTGATTTATTGCGCGATGATTTTATTGAAAAAGATCGTTCTCGCGGTATCTTTTTCACTCAGGACTGGGCATCCATGCCAGGTGTTATACCGGTGGCTTCAGGGGGTATTCATGTTTGGCATATGCCGGCTCTGACCGAAATCTTTGGAGACGATTCTGTATTACAATTTGGTGGAGGAACTTTAGGACATCCTTGGGGAAATGCACCTGGTGCAGCAGCTAATCGTGTGGCTTTAGAAGCCTGTGTACAAGCTCGTAACGAAGGGCGCGATCTTGCTCGTGAAGGTAATGAAATTATCAAAGCAGCTTGCAAATGGAGTCCTGAACTAGCCGCAGCTTGTGAAGTATGGAAGGCGATCAAATTTGATTTCGAGCCGGTAGATACCGTAGATAAAGAGAAAAAATAAAGGAGGTCCAAATAAAATAAAAAAGAAGCGGAATAAAAGAGAAAAAATAAGTTACGAAATGCAGTAATTCTTCTTTATTCTTCTAATTGATTGCAATTAAATTCGGCTCAATTTTTTTCTTTTAGAAAAGATTGGGCCGAATTTAAATAGATCTTGATACGATCATGAGACTTGACAAATCGAGATTCTTCTATTCTATATATCTAGAATATAGAAAGGTATAATACAATAAAGAAATAGAAATAAAAATATAGTATTATCATACGATAATGAAATCAAATACGCAGTATTTACAGAAAAGAGTCTTCGTTTATTATAAGGTAGTAGCTGTGAATAGCCATCGACTACCCGGAAAGGGTAGAAGAATGGGACCTATTCTGGGACATACAATGCATTACAGACGTATGATCATTACCCTTCAACCGGGTTATTCTATTCCACTTCTACTTTTTTAAAATTAAAGAAAGGGTATTCTGAAAGAGTATTTATTTTCACAATAGTTTTCTTTTGAATCCAATTTCAAGTTCGATTAGAAGGATAGAAAGGCGATGAGAATGGGAAAATAAAAATCAAATATTTTTAATTAGTTCCCCTTTTTTGCAATTTTCTTATTATCTATTCCATTCATTTTTTTTATAACCTAAATAGTATTCGAAAAAAAAATAGTATTCTATACAAAATAAAGATTTTGTAAACTAAAAAATACAATAGTCAATATTCCTTATAATAGATATACTTAATTATATCATAAGAATCTTAAGATATATTTCGAATAGATAGAAATAGTAAATTTGAATTGAGACACATATTCTATGACAGATTTTAACTTACCCTCCATTTTCGTGCCTTTAGTAGGCTTAGTATTTCCGGCAATTGCAATGGCTTCCTTATTTCTTTATGTGCAGAAAAATAAGATTGTCTAGAAACGACGGGGCAAAATTTTCTTAATGTATTTCCAGGATCATAATAGAGATATTTTTTTGTGTAAGTAATATAATATGATGGGGTATGTAGCTCTTTCTACACACAAATGAAAAACGTCTATGGATGCAAATATAGGCTACGAGCATAAATGCATGCATATGCGTAGCCGAGTATAGCGAGTTTTTTTAAGTGGATCCACGAATTCTTTTTGGATAGAAAGTCAATGTATCTAACCAATTATTTCACAGGAGTACTAGCTACTGAAGGCTATTTCAGAATCAAAAAAAGTAAAGTCAAAACCATTTAGCTTATTCTCTCAATTTCAATTGACCGCTACTGGATTTAGTATATCTAATATGAATTGGCGATCAGAACACATATGGATAGAACTTCTAAAAGGTTCTCGAAAAAGAGGTAATTTTTTCTGGGCCTGTATTCTTTTTCTAGGTTCATTAGGATTCTTAGCGGTTGGGGCTTCCAGTTATCTTGGTAAGAATATGATATCCGTACTTCCGTCTCAACAAATTCTTTTTTTTCCACAGGGGGTCGTAATGTCTTTCTACGGAATCGCGGGCCTATTCATTAGCTCCTATTTGTGGTGCACTATTTTGTGGAATGTAGGCAGTGGTTATGACCGATTCGATAGAAAAGAGGGATTAGTGTGCATTTTTCGTTGGGGATTCCCTGGAATAAAACGTCGCATCTTCCTTCGATTCCTTGTGCGGGATATCCAATCAATTAAAATTCAGGTTAAAGAGGGTCTTTATCCCCGTCGTATCCTTTATATGGAAATCCGGGGCCAGGGGGTCATTCCCTTGACTCGTACTGATGAGAAGTTTTTTACTCCACGAGAAATTGAACAAAAAGCTGCCGAATTGGCCTATTTCTTGCGCGTACCAATTGAAGTATTTTGAGTACCAATTACAATTTTTTGCAATTGTAAGGGGATTTTCTAATATTTATCTAAAGGAAGGAACAAACGAGGATAAGAGAAAATTGCTTCTAATTTGTTTTGTCCAAGTGAGATATATGGCATAATATTATTCCTTTTTATATGAAAGGCCTTTCTCTATTCCACTCCATTTAGATCTAAGAAAGAACCCAATACAATGAAATTCCACTAGTATACAAAAAGATAAATGGATACAAACACAAGGTCTCAAACCTTGTTATAGAATTTTTGTTTCAAAGAAAACAAATATCATATATATTCGGCGAATGAAATAGAGTCGGCGAATGAAGCGGATTCATTAACAACTCAATTTACAGATCAAAAATGAAAAAAAAGAAAGCATTCCCTTCTTTCCTATATCTTGTATTTATCGTACTTTTGCCCTGGGGAATCTCTTTCTCTTTTAACAAATGTCTGGAACTTTGGATTAAGAATTGGTGGAATACCAGACAATCCGAAACTTTCTTAACTGATATTCAAGAGAAAAGGATTCTAGAAGGATTCATAGAATTAGAAGAACTTTTTCTCTTGGACGAAATGATAAAAGAGAAACCAAAGACACATCTACAAAAACCTCCTATAGGAATACACAAGGAAATAATACAATTGGCCAAAATGGATAATGAGGATCATCTCCATAGCATTTTGCATTTCTCAACAAATATAATCTGTTTGGCTATTCTAAGTGGTTCTTTTTTTCTGGGTAAAGAAGAACTTGTCATTTTGAATTCTTGGGTTCAGGAATTTTTCTATAACTTAAATGACTCAATAAAAGCTTTTTTTATTCTTTTAGTTACTGATTTTTTTGTTGGATTTCACTCCACTCGCGGTTGGGAACTACTAATTCGTTGGGTCTACAACAATTTTGGATGGGCTCCTAACGAGCTAATTTTCACTATTTTTGTTTGTAGTTTTCCTGTTATTCTAGACACGTGTTTGAAAT